TCCAATAAATCCAAAAATGCATTTTTCCCTTTCTATGAACCAGTAAAGAGTGTCGAGGGATATACTTTCATTCCCAAAGCAAAAAGAAGTCTTGATTTCTTTTTGCTTTCCTATTTTTCCATTTCGCTTTTATTGTTTGTTAGGTTTGGAACTATGTAATTAATTGAAGTGGAAAGGCAATCTGATGATCCTTCATCAGAAGATTGTCCAAGGAAGACGCAAGGTGGGTTATAGAAAAAACAAGGAAACGGATGATAAATAAAATTTTTGAGTAATTGAGTCAGGAATCAAAATTGGAATTCGGTATGGATAAAAGAACTTCCTATGTTATACTATTCAAGTCTTGACAACGGGTTGATTTGATAGATCAGATATTGTTATTCATGATAGTGATCCGGTTCAAGATCATCAAGAGGTAATTCATTCATTGAATTTACAGACGATAGACAAAAGATTTATCATCTCTAGGGGATTAAATCCCGAGTTATTGCGAAGTAAAAAACCGATGAGATTATGGAAGTCAATATTCTTGCATTTATTGCTACTGCACTATTCATTCTAGTTCCTACCGCTTTTCTACTTATCATTTACGTAAAAACAGTCAGTCAAAATGATTAATTCAATTGAATTTGAAAATTCATTTGAATAAAACTTTCCTTCCAAGTTCTTATCAAAAATGGACAAAGTCAAATGAAAGGGATTCCAATTTCACGTCTTAACTTAAATGAAATGAGCGCACTATAATTATAGTCGGCAATTTTATAAGAGATAGATAGTATAAAAATGAATTTTTATACTATCTATCTCTTAGTTTATAAAGTTGTAATCTAGAATAAAGATAAAGGTTTAAGTTTCTAGATATCAATCTACAATATTCTCTTCATATATGTGTATATTAATTCCATATCTATATATTCCATATATTGTATGGAATTGACATAAGACCCAATTTCCTACATCTATTTGTTATTTGTTCCGATCAATCTGAAATAATTCTTATCTGTAGCATTCTAATTCCTTTCCTTTTACTAATAAGGAAGGGGAAAACTCGCCTATTTTTAACGTCAGAACCGTGATATGAAATAAGTCGATAAAGCATAAACCGCCTTTCTAAAAATAGAAACCAAAGGGTAAATGCCCGATATGTAACTCGCCCGAGGCAATATTTTATTATTGCCCAGTCTCTCCTTAAACAACCACTATCTCTATATCATTTCTCATAGAAAGTGCGTATACGCTTAACAAAACGACTTCTTTTTTGAAGAGTAAAAGGGAAATAAAAAAAAAAGAAAAAAGGTCCGGTCTTCCTTAGTATCCATCTATAAAGATAGTAAGAGCCCATTCCCATTGATTGAAATAGAAAATTTCGGAAGAATTTTAGGTTGGAATAAATTTCCAATCATCTGAATCCCTTTCTTTTCGAAGTACAAAGATGGGAATCGATGAAATATCTCTTTGATTGAAAAAGTATGATTCCTATCATAGATTACTCCATTGGAATCCAATGGGATTCCAAATTCAAAGAAAAGATTTGATTTTAAATAGTTCAAAAGAATGATCTATAAAACAATCGATACGGTTTGATTCCTGAACTCAATTAGTAGTACTTCTAAAGTCCACTTCTTCCCCACACTACGAGTGAAAGGGAAAATGTAAAGACTACCATTAAAGCAGCCCAAGCGAGACTTACTATATCCATGTGCATTATGTCCCCTATCTCTATAAATACGAAGGAATTTTTTCATTATTCCTCACTAATAATAGTGGAATTAATGTCGCAGAGTCAAAAAGGGGTTCTACCAAACACTATTGAGAAACCAATCCAATAAATCGATTATGATTTCGATTTTTTTGGTGATTCAGGCGACACCCGGATTTGAACTGGGGAAAAAGGATTTGCAGTCCCCCGCCTTACCACTCGGCCATGCCGCCAAAATGATACAAAATAGAATAGATGCAATTTTTCCCGGATTACTGAATTTTTATTGTACTTGCATTTTGACTTCTGTTTTCCTTAATCCTTTATTTCCTAAAATAAAAGAAAGACCCCTTTTGATTGGATTTGATCCATCCCTTATGATTGATTGTATAGTATCTGAAAATACACAATGCTAAAAACATTCTCTCGTTTTTCTATTGAGAAATCAAATGGGTATTTTTCAGACGAGAAATTAGAACCATTGACTATTGACCCCTTACTTCGAATTCATGAACGATTCTGGAATTTGAATTTCAAATTGTGTTTTCCTAATGACAAAATACAAATTGAGACAGAACGAATCAGTATTGATTTTTTAATCAAAAAATATTTCTCAATTTCAATTATAACAAAACATATGAGTTTATGTAAACCCCAGAACATAAATTGTTACACAGATATCTATTATTTAGATATATTGTCAATAAGGAATTATCATAAAATTATCCTACTTCATTTCATGCATTGAATGGGAATTTTCTTTTGATAGAGCACGCCCGGGGCTGTCGCTATCCCGAATAG